ATTTTAGTTAAATTAAATAACTAAAGTTTTCTCTTTTGCTGAAGAAGTTTTGATAGCTACGGATCACAAAAAACACTAAAATCAGAACAGAAAAATGCATTGTGGAAAAATCGATAGTTTCTTTTTTAGTTCCGAAAATGAAACTAAAATTCAAATAGAAAAATAAAAAGAATGTAAATAGTCTTTCTTCTTTTTGTTGTTGCTTGAATATTTTATATTCAATTGAATATAATAAATAACAAGCATTTTTGTTTTCAAATCAAATAAATCATTATTTATCTAGAATTCGTTGGAACAAAAAAAGGGGCCCGGCTAGGTACTGACCAGGCCAGGCCATCAGAATAAGAAGGGCCTTTCGAACAAAATCAACACAAAGATGTCTTCTTTTTTTTTTTCCTTATTTTTCTTTTTTTATTTATAGGCTCGTTCGAGCCCTTCCTTTATCTAATTAATCTAAAAGAAATTCCTGATTTGGATATCTCTTTTGGATATTTCTATAGAATAGAGAAAAAAAGACTCCTTACATTATGTGTAATGTAGTAATTCTCTTTTTCAATTGGGAGAGATGGCTGAGTGGACTAAAGCGTCGGATTGCTAATCCGTTGTACGAGTTATTCGTACCGAGGGTTCGAATCCCTCTCTTTCCGGTTCCGTTGATGACTTGTTTATTTATTTATTTAATTTTCAAATTTTCTTAGGATTTTATCTATTCCACACGTTTAACTAAGATTTCAAAAATTTGAAAATTAACCAACGAAAAAACCTTTGGATTTTATTCTTCACGTCCAGGATTACGTCCTGGATCATTAGATAGGAATCCAAAGATGAAGAGAGAAACAAAAAATATCACTACGGTATAAACGAAGAGTTTCAGAGTAAGCATTACACAATCTCCAAGATGATTTTTTTTGAAAAAAAAAAAGAGAATAGATCTTCCATTTTTCTACCACATATCCTATTTTGACACCAAGAAATGAGGTTTTTCTAGAAATAGAAATGAATTGTCAGAAATCTATTTGGAATAAGAGTTTTTCATTAACAAAAATTTCTTTCATATCCAAATTCGATATTGTGGGAGACCCTAATATAATTAATATAATAGGGTTAGGGTCTTTCACTGGAAAAGGGTCAAAAAAAGGAGGAAATGGGGTAAGCCGGATTTATGGCGACTATCCAAGAATTTCAATGTGTGAATCGAGGGTTCAGACTCTAAAACTTATCTGATTTTATCAATTGTTAGAGAATTTTTTCTCGAAGAAATCATGAATCTTCTAGGATATTATTAAGGATCTCATCGAAAACTTACAGCAGCTTGCCAAACAAAGGCTAAGAGAAAAAAAAACACAGGTATGACTGGCATAACATCTACGATTGGATTCAAAAAAGCATAGGCTTCGGGCAATTTGCCGAAGAAAAAACTACTCGAATAAAGGGCAGAATTAAGACAAATACAGATCAAACTAAAGATATTAAGCATAACAGACATTTTGTTCTTGGAGATAATTGCATTTTGATTGAGTTATTGATATAAGGAAAAAGGAAGAAAGGAAGTAAGGTATACAAAAAATCCTTCTTTTTCTTTGAACCCACCCAATCAAAAATCCTCCAATTCTCAAAGGAGAATAGAAGAAATCATACTTTCATACAATATCTTAATTGAATTATATGTAATGATCAATAAATTTAGTTGAATTCTATATCTATATGGATTAAAATCCTAGTAATAATCTATTCTATAGATATTTGGACTGGAGTTGACAAACAACCAATAACAATATTATTGTTTCTTAGTGTAGATTAGAAATTGATAATGGGGCGTGGCCAAGTGGTAAGGCAACGGGTTTTGGTCCCGCTATTCGGAGGTTCGAATCCTTCCGTCCCAGAGCCATATCCATTTTTTTGATATCTTTAGAATAAAGATTGTTTTCTTGAACAACTTTCTGTTTAAAGTCTAATTTTAGATGGAATGTGATTCTTTTATATCTTATATGAATCATATCCTTTTTCACAAACTGAACTGAATCGAATTCAAATGACACGCATCTGGACCTGAATCTATTTTTTATCAGGTAAGATGAGAACATGGATCAAAACAAAAGAGTTTGAATTCAAAAAAGTTGGGTGGGCTTTTCATCATATGTTCATTCCCTTTGATATTTAGGGAAGTTAGTTACTTGGAAAAACTTTCCATCCCATATCTATTTGAATTTTCAACGATGGATGTATTTTGAATCGAGATGCAAAAGAATCTATATTCCCTATCTCTTATTATTTATCCCGTAAATGAGGGAGTCTAATTACTAATTAGATTTTTCTCGAGATCTCTGAATTCGAAACAAGAGCGAGTTCTTGATACTAATTAAATTCAATCAATAGGACTAAGTCTCTTAGTGGGTTAGACTAAAGCTTGACTAAATTTGGACTTATTGTTTGTTTTTGTAACTAGACAAGTCATTTCCCATACCGGATCAGGATTCCTTTTTTTTGCTCTATCATTCCCATAGAAAGAATAGGGGAGTGGATAGGAGATAATAAGTATTAATTTAAATATCTGTATCTGTCCAAATCTCATTAACAAATGATCAAATAACATATTTATATATGTTTATATGTTATGGAATCGATGTATTTTCTTTGAATCTCGTTTTTTTATTTTATTTAGGTATTTTTTTTGTTTGGCTATAATGAAGAATTGTAAATCTATGTAACGATTGGATTGAGGCAGGGGTGATTTATCCTATCCCTTTTATTCACTTTATGACAAGATTCGATTATTGAAATATTACTCAACCCCATGTTAAACAAAATGCATATAAAATGAGGAAATGTTTAGCTTATATGTATCGTTCTATTTCAATGACAATAGTCTTTCGGTTTTTTTGAAAAACGTTTGGGATCCCTTAAATTTTTGAAACTAAAATTAGTTAAATTAAGTATTATAGAATATCTATAACAGTGACAATTGTTCAGTCTATCTGATAGATACGAAAACCCCTCTCGATTTTTTCGATTTGGATTTTCGCAATCAGATGAAAAGAATAAAGATTCAAATCTTACCTTACATCAGTTTTTTTATCCATCTCATGAAAAAAAAAAATGGGATTTCTTTCTTCTTTTCTGTGATCTATTTATCTATTTGAAATCAGTGATGGGTCAATTAAAAAAAAAAGACTTATCTTTTAATGATGTCTAAATAGGAACCTTTTTCCATTCGAAATAGTTTTAATAAATATTTTTAATGATTACTTGTAAGTTGAATCTTTGGTACTCAAAAAGTAGGAAATAGGTCAATCTATCCTATTGAGTCACTTGAAGTAGCAGACTCAAAAAGAACTTATTTATTCGTTTATCTATTTCTATTTCTTTATATATATGTTAAAGATGGTGTCTTGCTAAGACTTCTTCAGAAAAATCTTTACACATATCATATATAGAAGAAAAAGTATAGATTACGCGATGTCTATGTACAACTGAACCAATGACTATTCATGATTCCATGATTGAATCAATTCCATACCGGTTCCAAATTAGAGGAATGTTATGGTAAAACTTCGTTTGAAACGATGTGGTAGAAAGCAACGTGCGACTTGAAGGACAGATCCGTTGTGGATTTTTACATCCGCTATTTTATATTTATATAGGAATGAAGGTGCTCTTGGCTCGACATCGTTTGTTCTGTTCCACTCGAACCCTTCGTTTTTTGCTTTTTGTTGGGTTGTAAATAGTCCACGATGGAGCTCGAGTGGAAAGGATTAATTTATTTCTCGGGGGCAAGGATCTAGGGTTAATGCCAATCAATAAATTGGAACAACTTCGTAAATATATCTTCGAGATAGAAATGGAAAGGATCCAATTTGAGCAAGTTTCCAATTCAAAAGCAAAACCTGTTGGAATTGATCAAACGTTTTCGATCCAAAGTGTATCACGCGGGAATCAACTGTCCGTAGGATTCTTTGATAGAAAGAGAAATCACAAAAAGGGTATGTTGCTGCCATTTTGAAAGGATTAAGAAGCACCGAAGTAATGTCTAAACCCAATGATTTAAAAAAAAGATAAAGGATCCCAGAACAAGGAAACACCCTTTATAATTGTCTCGATAGTCTCAATAACTGGATCAGACTGAAGAATCAAAATAGAATTTTAAACGAGACAAACAAAAGGGGGTAAAGACCACTCAATAAATGAAATTTATTAAAGATTTTTTCCTTTAAGCTATTTGAGAGTTATCCAACTTGAGTTATGAGTACGAATGGTTTCTTTTTCATTTTCAGGAAGGAAGAAGAAAAAAAAAAAAGACTTAAATCATAGTCTAATTGATTTTATAGGCTCATTTGTCATTTAGTAGAATTCCATACATAGACAAAACTTCGAATCAAATCATTTTTTCTCGAGCCGTACGAGGAGAAAACTTCCTATACGTTTCTAGGGGGGGTATTGTTCATCTACATCTATCCCAATGAGCCGTCTATCGAATCGTTGCAATTGATGTTCGATCCCGAAGAGAAGGAAAAGATCTTCGAAAAGTGGGTTTTTATGATCCACTGAAGAATCAAACTTATTTAAATGTTCCTGCTATTCTATATTTCCTTGAAAAGGGCGCTCAACCTACAGGAACTGTTCAGGATATTTTAAAGAAGGCAGAAGTTTTTAAGGAACTTCGACCTAATCAAACGAAATTTAATTAAAGAAATACCAAGGGGGGGTAGTGATTTGTATATAACTTTGTATAACTTTTCTCTACTATTTTTTGATTTCCCCCCTTAAATCCTGCTTTATTCGTATCTATTTCTCATTGCTTCTGTCGAATTCCATGGTCGATAACAACAAAACCTTAGTTTATTGATCATATAAATCTCAAATTCGGACATTTCATTTCTTTCAATTATGTGGTTTTCGTTGGAATTTGACTAACCAACAAGGAATCCAGTTTGTTTATTCCACTTAGATTGATGAAATACATTAAAAATCCGATATTTTTTTTTTCCAATTCTTATTCTCCC